AATGTAATCTCAATTACAGATGGCCAAATTTTCTTATCCGCCGATTTATTCAATGCTGGAATCAGACCTGCCATTAACGTGGGGATTTCCGTCTCCAGAGTAGGATCTGCCGCTCAAATTAAAGCCATGAAACAAGTAGCCGGCAAACTAAAATTAGAATTGGCACAATTCGCAGAATTAGAAGCCTTTGCACAATTCGCGTCTGATCTCGATAAAGCTACTCAGAATCAATTGGCAAGAGGTCAACGATTACGCGAGTTGCTCAAACAATCTCAATCATCCCCTCTCACGGTGGAAGAACAGGTAATGACTATTTATACTGGAACGAATGGTTATCTTGATTCATTAGAAATTGGACAGGTAAAGAAATTTCTCGTTGAGTTACGGACTTATTTAAAAACGAATAAACCGCAGTTCCAAGAAATCATATCTTCTACCAAGATATTCAATGAGGAAGCAGAAGCCCTTTTGAAAGACGCTATTCAAGAACAAATGGAACGCTTTCTACTTCAGGAACAGGTATAAAGAAATTCCTTTAAATAACTTTATAATTTTTTGGAAATAATTATTTCTATAATCTAATCTTTTATTTTATTATATTTTATATTAATAATTTTATAGTAATAAAAAATTATTATTAAGAATAAATATATAAATATATAAATAAGTATAAGGGTCTCTTGTTCAAATCATTCAAAATACCTAGTTAGTAGAAAAGAAATATATGGAAATCCGTCGCGTCCAATAGGATTTGAACCTATACTAAAGGTTTAGAAGACCTCTGTCCTATCCATTAGACAATGGACGCTTTTTTCTTAGTTTTGTTTTCACATCTCTTGGTCAGAAAAAAGACCATTGAGAGAATTCCAGGAATTGCGCATTCAATTCAATGATACATTCATTATCATTATATTAATAATTACATTAAATTAGATTCATTACATGAATAATTATAATTAGATCCTCTATATTATAGATTATTTAATATAGATAGATTATTTAATATAGAATTTAAATAATATAATATTTTATAATAGATAAAAACTATAACTTTTACTATTAAACATATTCTAAATACAATATAGAATTTTAGAAATATAGAGAATAAATTAATATATATAATATAGAGATATAAGCGGGTAGCGGGAATCGAACCCGCATCGTTAGCTTGGAAGGCTAGGGGTTATAGTCGACGTTGAGTCATCGTTTTTAACGTCTCTAATTCAAAACCGAACGTGAAACTTTGGTTTCATTCGGCTCCTTTATGAAAGATGGACAAATTTCACATATGTCAGATGTGAACTAAATTACAAAAAAAAGAAAAGAAATTTCGGCCCATAACATCTATGTCAGCTTTTCTGTTTGAATGCATTCAAAACAAAACCCGCTTTATAGATGATCCCTATAGAACAGGGGGGGTTAGAACCACCCTTCTAGTTACTTCGTTCTCTATTTCTATTTGAAAGAATCCTTAGGAAAAGGATTTTGTTTCCACCGAGCTAAAACAATATAATATGTCGATGTCTCTAGTAAACCAAAGCCATTAGTTAATAGCTGTTTTGCTTCAATCTCTTTTATACAAATCATAAATTAAAGATTTAGTTACGATTAGAAATACTCCCTTCTCTATTTATCCATGGACCCTTTACTCATACTTATTCAATTGGAAATATTGATCCAATTCAAAAACCAATTATGTTTCGTAATTTCATAATCCAATTTTGTTTTTTCCAATTTCTAATTGACTCTTTTGGATACAAATCACGAGAATGTCTATTCTTCCTCGAATCTTTCATTGAGAGGTAAAGGATTAAATCCTTTTAAGAAATAAAGTTTTTGATCGGAATATTAATTAAACCGAAGGACCCCTTAACCATTTAAGGGATTAATAGAACGAATCGCACTTTTACCACTAAACTATACCCGCTACAATGTGATTATTGTATATAAATGGATCTTTTGTCGAACAAAAAAATGGGTCATAATTAAGACGATAGGATCAGAAAAGAATCACGAAAATTAGAGCGTTGACATGCTTTGGCCAAGGAGACTAATGAGATTGGGGAAAGAGGATTTATTTAAATAACTAAAAAAACACGCTTTTTAGTTATTTAAATGAGATGGATACGTCTCGATAAAAAAAAGGCGTATGCCATAACATAAATTGTGCAAGAATATATGGTTCTATTCTTTTTTTTTTTATTCCATTTACTTTACTGGAATAAAAAAAAAAAGAAAGAATAAAATAATTAAGAAATGACACTCGGATTCTATTCTATTCTGTATGATAGGAATAGAAATTGCCTTTATTATGATTGTTCTTGAAACAAATCATTAATCATTTTTTTTTTTTTCAAATCAAATTAATCATTTTTTTCTATGATTCATTGGAACAAAAATGAAAGACCCGGCCCGGTCAGGACCGGGGCCGGGCTGTGGAAGTAAAAGTAAAAAAGGATCTTGCAGACGAAAGCAAACAGGTACTCTTTTTTTATTATTTATTTCATTTTAATTTATATATTTATTATTACTTTCTATTTACTATTTACTATTTATTAATTCTATAATTTTTTTATATAAGAAATTCATTGCTATATAATTTCTATATAATTTATAGTTTATAGTTTATATAATATATAATATTCTTGGGGCATTAGGTGGTTATATATCTAAATTTATATTCATTGGAATAGTGGAGTTGAGATATCGATTTCGAGCCCTTACTTTACCTAAATGAAATCACTGATTTTTATTTTCTATATTTTTTTTTTCTATTTTTCTATGTCTTTATAATTAGATATCTATATAATAATTATATACTGAATAATAAAGAGGTATAAGGAGAGGGCCCTTTTTCAAGCCTTACTGTTTTTGTGTAATATAATCTAGTAATTATCCTTTTTCTTTCAATTTGGGGAGATGGCTGAGTGGACTAAAGCGTCGGATTGCTAATCCGTTGTACGGGTTTTTCGTACCGAGGGTTCGAATCCCTCTCTTTCCGCTTTAGTCAATGACTTGGTATTTTTTCTTTATCTTTCAATTTCTCTTTCAACGAGTCTTTTTTTTTTTATTTCATTTTAATTAATAGTTAAAAATGTGGAATAAATAAAATCCTAAGAACATTTTAAAATCAAGCAAGGAAAACAGAAACTTTATTGTTCTTTTTTATTCTTCACTCTTCACGTCCAGGATTCCGTCCCGGATCATTAGATAGGAATCCGAAGATAAAGAGAGAAACAAAGAATACCACTACTGTGTAAACAAATAGTTTAAGAGTAAGCATTACACAATCTCCAAGATCATTTTTTTTGGAAAAAAAGATAATAGATTCTCCATTTTTATACCACATACCTTATTTTGACACCACGAAATTCTTTTTTTAAATCTATAGAAATAAAAAAAAAAATTTTCAGAAATTCATTTGTAATAAGAGTCAAGTCTTTCATTACCAAAAGCTTTTTCATACCCGCAATTAGATATTGCGGAGGAGTCTACTAGGTTCTTTCACTGTAAAAAAGGGTCCGAATGAGGAACTGGGGGGAGCCCAGACTTATTGTGGCGATCCAAGAATTTCATTATTTGAATCGAAGGGTTATACTATAAGACTTATCTGATCTTATGAATTGTTAGAATTTTTTTTTAAGAATAAATCATGAATTTTTCTAGGACCGTATTAAAGATCTCATCGAAAACTTACAGCAGCTTGCCAAACAAAAGCTAAGAGAAAAAAGAGCAAAGGTATTACTGGCATAAAATCTACGATTGGATTCAAAAAAGCATAAGCCTCGGGCAATTTTGAGAAGAAAAAACTACTTGAAGAAAGAGCAGAATTAAGACAAATACAGATCAAACTAAAGATATTAAGCATAACAAACATTTTTTTCTTTGTTCTTGAAGATAATTGTATTTATTTTGATTGAGTTATTAATATGATGAGTTCTTAATATGAGTTATTATAATCTTATTTTTTTTTTTTTGAATTAACCCAATCAAAAATCCTTCAATTCTCAAATCAAAAGAGAATAGACAAAACCATACTTTCATACAATATCTTAATTGAATTGTATGTAATGATCAATAAATGTCGTTTAATTCTCTATCTAAATGTCTCAAAATCCTAGCAACACTCTAATCTATTCTATATAGATTTGGACTAGAATTGACGAAGAACTACTATCAATATTAGTCTTTATTAATGTCGAATAGAAATTTAAAATGGGGCGTGGCCAAGTGGTAAGGCAACGGGTTTTGGTCCCGGTATTCGGAGGTTCGAATCCTTCCGTCCCAGAGCATACCTATTATATTATATATATCATATCAGAATATAGATTTTCTATTTTATATCAGAATAAAAGAAAGATTGCCCTTTTTTAAACAACCTTATTTTTTTTTTAAGAGTAGAAGTAGAATAAGATTGGTTATAATCTGATTTTGCTTTCCTATAATGATTGATTCTTATATGAATTATATCTTTTTCAAAAATAAAAAATCGAATCGTGTTCAAATAACACACAGATGTAATTGAATCTATTTGTATACAGGTAAGAGGTAAGATGAGAGCATAGATTAAATCATATTTCTATTTAATAAGTTAGTTCTTCATAAAATAAAAATACGAACCATGATTTAATCTGTACTTGTTTTAATTTACATTTATACAAAATAGTAATAGTCTGGAACACTCTAATAGGATTCTTTTTTTATTTAGGATTCATCATCTTCATAGAATTGACGCAGTAGATAGGAGTTAAACGTCAATGTAAAATACCAATTTCAATATACGCGGCTGTCTGAATTTCATTAAAAAAAAATAAAGTTACATACGTAACATATGTCTTTTCTTTGAACCCCGTTTTTAAGTATTTTGTGTTTTCTTTTATGAAAAATTGTAAATATATGATATGTACCAATTGAGACAAAGTGTATTCATACATCTTAGTCGCTTTTCCTTAGGAAATAATTGCAGCTGGATTATTGACTCCAAGTCAAATAAACTACGCAGAAAGGGAGCGAAGGCTTATATATATATATGTATTGTTATCGTTCTATTTCTTCTATTTCATTGATTCATTGAAAACTTTATTTTATTTCAATTGAGTTTTGTGACAATAGATTTGTTATCCCTAAATTTTAAATATTTAACTTTACCCTTTAACATAGAATGTTTCTAATTACTTTCAAAGATATTTGTTTAGTCTACCTGATAGGTATGGGGATCCTCTTTTAATTATGATTTATCAAAAAGAATAACAACACAAAGCCTCTATTCTATCAGTCTTTATCCACCACCTCGTGAAAAACAAAAAGAATTTACATTTTTTTTTTTATGGTTTAATCCGAATATGAATTTTTCTCTATTATTATCAAAATGCGATTTTTACTGTAAAGCCTTATTCAAATAATGTAATGATAGTGAAATAGGAAATTTTTCAATCAATTAAATATTTTTAATAATGTCTTATGAGTCCTTGGTACTCGAAGAAGTGTGAAATTGGTGAATCTATTTTAGCAAGTCACCTCAAGATGCAGATTAAAAAAAAAACTTATTTGTGTTATTTATTAGTTCAATTTTTTTATATTCTAATTTTTTTATATTCTAATATTTATATTTAGATTATAATTCTAAAGAAAAAATAAAATAATATATTAAAAAAATATTTATTATATTTCTATATATTATTTATTATATATATTATATGGGGTTAAATTTAATTCGTGCTGATACTTCTTGAGAAATTACCCATTCATAAAAGTATGGATTATTATGTACCGAACGAACCAATGATTATTCATGAGTCCATAATGGAATCAATTACATACTGTTTACAGCAACCTACTAGGAAATGTTATGGTAAAACTTCGTTTAAAACGATGTGGTAAAAAGCAACGTGCGACTTGAGGGATATGGTCGTCTGTGGATTCTTACATCCATCATTTTCTTTTTATATTAATTAGATAGGAATGAGGGTGCTCTTGGCTCGACATCGTTTGTTCTGTTTCACTAGAACCCTCCTTTTTGAGGTCGGGGGTTGGGATGTAAATAGTACATGATCTTAATGGAGCTCGAGTAAAAAAAAGTATTGATTCATTTTTTAAGGGAACGGATCTAGGGTTAGTGTTAATTAATAAGTTGAAACAGCTTCGTAAGTATATTTTCCATATAAAAATCGAAAGGATCCTATTTTCAAATTTATAAGTAAAACCTCTTGGAATTGGTAAAACTCTTTCGATTAAAAGTGTATCGCGCAGGAATCAAATCGACCATTTGTATGATTTTTTGATAAAAAGAAATCACAAAAAGGGTATGTTGCTGACGTTTTTTGAAACGATTAAAAATCACCGAAGTAATGTCTAAACCCAATGATTCAAAGAAACGATAAAGAATCCTGGAACAAGGAAATACCACTTTCAGTTGTCTCAATAAATAGATTCTAATTAAGAATCAAAATAGATTTTAAAGACAAAAAAAGGTGCGTGGTTAGAGATCGCTCAATAAACGAAATACCTAAAGTAAAGGGTTTCCTTGGGTTATTAGCGAGTTATCCAACTTGAGTTATGAGGATGCGAATACAAATGATTTTATTTTCTTTTTCGGATAAGAATAAGGAATAATAAAAAGTACTTAACTCATATTTAATTGATTTGATTATTTTATGGATCCATTTGACATTACTAATTAAAAATTTCAAATTCAATCCATAGACATAATTTCGAATTTTCTTGAGCCGTATGAGGAGAAAACCTCTTATACGTTTCTAGGGGGGGTATTATTCATCTACATCTATCCCAATGGGTGGTTTATCGAATCGTTGCAATTGATGCTCGATGCCGAAGAGAAGGAAGAGCTCTTCGGAAAGTGGGCTTTTATGATCCGCTAAAGAATCAAACCTATTTAAATGTTCCTGCTATTCTATATTTCCTTGAAAGGGGCGCTCAACCTACGGGAACTGTTCATGATATTTCGAAGAAGGCGGGAGTTTTTATGGAACTTTGCCTTAATCAACAGATTCAATTCAATTAATGAATAGAACAAAAGAGGGGGGGGCGGTAGTATATAAAAGGTTATACAAAGTTATATAAGCCCCCTCTTTTGTTCTATTCATACCTATTTATTATTACTACCAAAAAATGTCTACTACCAAAAAATGTCGTCTTCTATCACTAAAATAAAAATAAATTTTTATTTTAGTGATAGAAATTCATTTAATTTAAGACAGATGAAAAAAGATCAAATGAATAACCGAAGTAGTTGGATTTCTAAATCCAAAATATTTACATTATTGCTAATTCAATACTAGTTGGTTTTTAGTTGAAACTTTCACTTTTTTTATGTTATGAACAAATAAATAAAAAAAAAAAACAAATGGGATTTAAGATTTCTTTTTTTTTTTTTTATTTATTTGGATTAAGTAAACCCAAGCATTGCGATACTTTGCTACGAATATTGATTCTTACGCTTACATCCTTTTGTATCCATGTTTATTATCCATATATAGTTAGTGCCAATTCAATACAAGTCATTAGTTTTTTCTTTATTTGTATAATTTATATTTTATTATATTAATTCAATATTTAATTTTTTTTATTTTAATTTATGGTTCTCCACATTGTGTTCTTTTCTTAAGATTTACATTCATATTGACAACAGTGTATCAAACAAATATAATCCGATCATGAATAAATGTATCTATTTCCCTCTGTTCCATCTATGGACTTGGTTTTTTTATTTTACTTTATTTAAACGATGGATTCGTCGGATTTGCTGGGATACGAGAAGCCTTTATTTATTTATTATTTATTTATTTTATTGAAAAAAAAAAACGGATAAGATAATAATGGATAAGATACGAACTAAATCCGTGGTAGTACATCAATTTTTACTTAATCTATATCCTTATCTTAATCTAGATTCTTATTTTAGAAGTCAGTGTATTTGCATCTAATATGTTCATTATTTTTTTTATGTTCAGAATCGATTAGCAATATTTTTGCTATTTTACTATTTGGATTTCGGTGTGCAATTAAATCTAATTTTTTATTCCGATTGGATCTACACATTTTTTTTTTTTTGGGGGGGGGGGGTTGCTAACTCAACGGTAGAGTACTCGGCTTTTAAGTGCGACTGGCAATTTTTACACATTTGTATGAAGCAACGTCTTCGTCGATACTATCTCTAGAGCTTGTAAGACCGCGACTGATCCTCAAAGGAATGAATGGAAAAAGCAGCATGTCGTATCAATGTGGAATTCTGAGAATATTTTATTCTTAGCGGATCAGTTCAAAACTTTGTTTAAATTCTTGACGAAAAAAAATAAAATAAAATTTGGGGTTAAGTGAATAAATGGATAGAGCCCTATTGCTCTAATTATAGGTAAACAAAAAAAAAGAAACGAGCTTCTGTTCTTAATTTGAACGATTACCCGATCTAATTAAACGTTAAAAATAGATTAGTCCTTGGTGCGGGAAATGCTTTTCCCATAAGTGGATCATCGATTTATTTTTAAATCCTAATTATTAGTAGCTATTCTCCATTAGAGTGTGGGGGTAAATGTGTAGAAAAAGCAGTCTATTGATAAAGATAAAAATCCTTTTTTTCCAAAATCAAAAGAGCGATTGGGTTGAACAAATAAAGGATTTCTAACCATCTTGCTATCCTCGAATGAACATAAACCAATTAAATTAGATGGAAAAGGAGAGGCTAAAGAGTCCGTCGATCAGTCTTATCTGGTTCCGGGGTATATATCTATTTATTTTTTACTATAATATCCTGTTTTGACTGTATCGTACTATGTGTCATTTAATAACCCAAAAGAAATCCCTTATCCCCATCTAATTTTAAATGGAGGAATTTCAAGGATATTTAGAACTCGATAGATTTCGGAAACATGACTTCCTATACCCACTTATCTTTCGGGAATATAGTTATGCACTTGCTCATGGTCATGGTTTAAATAGATACATGTTGTTGGAAAATATAGGTTATGATAATAAATCTAGTTTACTGATTGTAAAACGCTTAATTACTACAATGTATCAACAGAATTATTTGATAATTTCTGCTAATGATTCTAAACAAAATCCATTTTTTGGGTACAACAAGAGTTTGCATTCTAAAATTCTATCAGAAGGATTTGCAATCATTGTGGAAATTCCATTTTATCTACGATTAATATCTTCTTTAGAAGGGGCGGAAATTGTAAGATTTTACAATTTACGATCCATTCATTCAATATTTCCCTTTTTAGAGGAAAAGTTCCCACATTTAAATTATTCGGCGGATATACTAATACCCTACCCTGCCCATCTGGAAATATTGGTTCAAACCCTTCGTTACCGGGTGAAAGATGCTTCTTATTTGCATTTATTGCGGTTCTTTTTTCATGAGTATTCTAATTGTAACAGTCTTATTATTACAAATAAATCTATTTCCATTTTTTCAAAAAGTAATCCGAGATTCTTTTTATTCCTATATAATTCTTATATATGTGAATACGAATCCATCTTCCTTTTTCTCCGTAACCAATCTTCTCATTTACGATTAACATCTTCTGGAGTCCTTTTTGAACGACTCTGTTTATATAGAAAAATAGAACATTTTGCCGAAGTCTTTGCTAATGATTTTCCGGTCATCCCATGCTTTCTCAAGGATCCTTTCATGCATTATGTTAGATATCAAGGAAAATCAATTCTGGCTTCCAAAGACACACCTCTTCTAATGAATAAATGGAAATCTTACCTTGTCAATTTATGGCAATGTCATTTTGATGTATGGTCTCACGCGGCAAGTATCCGTATAAATCAATTATCCAAGCATTCCCTCGATTTTTTGAGTTACTTTTCAAGTGTTCGACGAAATCCTGCAGTGGTGCGGAATCAAATGCTAGAAAGTTCATTTCTACTAAATAATGCTCCCAATAAACTCGATACAATAGTTCCAATTATTCCTCTGATTGGATCATTGGCTAAAGCGAAATTTTGTAACGCAGTAGGGCATCCAATT